CAATCTGCCCAATATCGTATAAAGCTGCTGCTACTTCGTCCCCTTCGTTGCCTGCTTCAATCAATCTTCTTGAAAACGGAAACGTACTTTATTAAGGCGGATGCCCGTGCCCTGCCGAGTGAAGGAGAGATTGTCGTACTTATGGGGATCCAAAGTTACTAGCCCTGGTCTGGGAGTACTGAGAGTACTGAATACGAGGTATCATATAGTATCTGTTGACCGGACTAGTCTCGTCCCATCTGGGCGGTTTGGCTGACATATCAAAAGGGTAGGATTCCGTTCCCGAGGGGGTGAGGCTGCCGCGCTTGGTACGGTGAGTTGCTAGCTATGGACCAAAGAGAAGGGCATATGTGATATCAATTCCGGTTCTTGATGCCCGACCCAACTAGGCGAAACAGCTAAAGAAATGTTCTAGTCAAGTCGAGAGCTAGAGAGAGTAGATGATACGTTCCAAGGGTGAAGCTAACGCTTCCCTGGCCACTAGGGAGTCATCAAAGTATGAGTCCATACACTTGCTAGCTAATACTGGATCGTCAAAGACCTGATTCCATTTCTTAATACCTTCCGTCTCTCTCCTAAGGGATCCAATCCGAACTCCTTCCCTCACTTCGTTCATGATAGTCGGTCGAGTGGCCACTGTTCCCCTTTATAGTTGAGTTTCGCCTGTTTCCTTGGCCTTATCTTTTGAGCTTCTTGTAATCAAGCGCGAATCAAATGAACCGGAATCCTATCTATGGGCCTGTACCTAAACTCTGAAAGCGGGAACCTCTATTGTCGTCCCACATTCCGAAATGAAAGCGGTAACTCTAATTCCGTTTATCTCCTTAACAGTAGAGCCACTCCTAGTCAGTTGAAGGGTCAGTTCAAGGTTAGCGTCCGATTGTGCGCAATGAATAAATCAATGTATTTGCGGAAAATGGGACGCTGAAGGTCCGGGGTAGTAGCAGCCGATGAAAGCAGAGGCAAGAAGCCTACCAGTCAAGCATTAGATACCTCTCTGGGAGCTCTTCGAGCTCGTATTCAGCTGGTTGACCCTGTCTGTGTAAATAAGAAAGAAAGCGCTCTCCTAGCGTCGCCCGCGAATTTGAAAGAGCCTGCAGATCCTCGTATAGATTCCGAATGTTCTCATAGGACTTCACGGCAAGCTTCCTTAAGACCGGATCGTCATAGATTTCGTACCAATGGTTACATCTTTCGAGCTTTCTTATGATTCTCTCAGGGGGAGTCGTCCCCATGATTTGGAGTTGCTCGGGGGGATTCGCCTCCATGATTTGGAGTTGCCCCGCTGGGGTTCTAGTCGTAGCCTTTTTGTTCTTTTGACTAGCCCCGGCGGCAATCGAAAGTCTTTATTCCGAGGAGTATTCCCCCCACACAAGGGGTTGTCCGTCCAGCTTGAAAAGGAACCCACAAATGGACGCCTAATTTATATGGAATTGAACATCCAACGTGCGCCCCTCCCATTCAGGGAAGACCCGCCTTATTCTTTTCAGGGCTGTGTTTTTTGAGGCATCCCGGTTAAGGATGCCCGCGTGAAGGTTGTAGCCGCTTTCGGAATTGCTTTCCTTCGCAACAAGAATGGCCCGGCAGTCAAAGAGTTCCCTAAGCCGGTCCCTCACCCACTCAGGATTTGCGGTTGGTCTGCCCTCCGCGTGACTGAGTCTTAAAAGTATATATGGCAAAAAAGTAGAGATCTTAGTTTTAGTCATGGTGATTGTTTAACATCTAGTCAACTAGGTTCTGAATGAGAATTAGAAGACTCGCAATTTCCAATTGTTCTCTAGACTTTACCTGCTTTATTTTGCTTAGCCAATGAGGGCTTTACGGCCAGCAGTTTAGCCAAAAGCAAAAGAAAATAAGGATTACCTATTAGCCCTATCCTATTTTTGACTGGAAGTTAATAGAAGACAAAAACGAGAAGATAGATCTTGCAGCTGCGTCTTCGTCTTTGCGTCTTTATTATGAAATTGAACAGGAAAGAACTTCGAGCAAATCGACGGGTTCAGGTTTGTCCCGCATATCGGGCGGCCGAGGGACACTCATTAGGAAAAGCTCCAACCTCGGGTCCTGGGGAACGGCTTTGATTTCGGAATATGTACCTTTCCACATAAGAAGCTGCTACTCGGCTAGAGCTTTCAGTCATCATTTTTTGATATTTCGAATTAGACGATTTTCATCCTCAATCCAATTATCATCCAACAGAACAATTGGAGGAGAAAAAATGGCTCTTTCTCTTCAGAAGTCAAACCACAATGAGAGGTCTTTTCCCTTCTTTTTTCTAACTGACAACTGGAACCCCAGACTAATTGGGTTCATCTCCCATGCGAGAGTAGAGGAGTAAAGGTAGAGGTCGATAACTTACTTTTGAGGTTTCTCTACTTCAGGCTCTTCCGAGGGCCTTTGTTTGACTTAGTTGCTCCGTTCAGGGTGCCGGAGCTGCTACAATTGCTTCCGCGGGAAATGCACCACCAGCTCCTATCTTCTTTACTTACTTCTTCATTCTAGTTCGATTCTTAGGTAGGCGTTCTTTCGATAGCGTATCCTCCTGCCCGCCCCGGGTTCTCTCTGCTCGGTTCCATCATTCCTATTATACATCTTCCTCGCATGCTGACTTTCCCACTGACTGAATTGTTTGGGTCTTGTAGCTTGAAGCCCAGCTCATGAACCGATTGTTATTATTTTGGGGGTGAAGGACCCGTGTGAGCCGGCAACTCACCATGGGGATGACTATCGCAAAAGCTTAGAGCCGTCTTCCCCTCTGGCATGACATAAGGACGTTCACAGGTGTTCACATGTTAGGATATCCTGTACTCGCGCACCCGGATCTCAAGAGATACTCAACTCAATGAGCACTTTGGGGGTTGGATCTTTCAAGTCGATCTCTCTGGCAGAAAGAAGAGCGTAATACTACTATTTTCTATAAGGGCAGGGCGTACAAAAGACAAACAGGTTGCGTCTACCCATTTATGAATCCATGGCAACCAAAAAGGGTTGCTCCAAGCGAAGAAATAAATAAGAAAGTACCTTGCTCGGATCGTACGCTTGACCAAGAGACAGTCAACTGGTTTCCCCATCTTGAACTTGCTATATTGACTGAAGGCCTAGTCAGCTAGTTTGCTTTAAGAAAAAGAGATTGCTACTCTCCGTCACGAGCTGGACTTGAACCAACACTCCGGTATGAACAAAATCACACCAGGGAACTTCTTATTCAATCGTGACTTTTGTTTACTCGGTTCAGCCCCATCAATCAAATGGCTATACTAGAGGCCTAATCCGGGTAGTTTTCTTATGCTTCCCCACCTCTTGCTTGCTAGCCTTACCACCTAGTATTATGGTCTATCTAAAGGTCTCCCACCCATTTCTATAGCCTAAGCTTCTCTTGCCAGTGGCTAATCAACCTACCTCGGCTCTTGGGGCCGTTGCCAGCCTAACTCTTTCTTACCACCTAGTAGTACTCTCTCTAACTCACTGAACGGTGTAGCCTAAAACCTTTCTAACTCACCGAACAGCTTGGCTTGCCGCCTATCTTAACCACTTTAGGTCTGAACGTATGACGTTCTATACTTCATTATGCTTGCTGCTTACCGTCTTTCTCAGTAAGTCTCCCCTAGCCGCGGAACTTGAACCACCCTATCGGCATGCTTGAACTCAAGTGCTTACCGTATGCCTTTCTCTCTTTCTTTCTTCCCTTCCTGTGCTGGTAGTTTAATAAGGCCAGTGAAAGCAGTCTGCTATATTTTATTTTATTATATATTATATAAATTAAGAATAGATATTCTATATAGAATAGACAGGTAGGTTTAGGCTATCCCGAGATGCCCCTATTCTCAGATCTCTACTAGTGAGCCTGAAGCATGACTTCAAGAGCTCGAAGCACAGGAAGGCGGCAACCTTGGAGCCAGAATGGAGATTCATAGGGCTTTCTTTGGGACGGCACCCATACCATTCCAGTGCCCCTTCGTGCAACTACTCAATAAAGCTCAATCCGATATGGGAAGGCTTCTAGCGAGGTGTTGGATAAGCTGAATAAACGGATTCAACTGCTCGCCTTGTTGCCGCTTTCTAGATGATGCTACCTAGCCACTATAGTTTTTGTTTCCTATTCGCCCCTATCCCCATTTTCCTATTTTTGGTTTGGATGGATTCGTCACCACGTTCAGGTAAACTGGATTCTGAACTACTAGCACTGAAGCTGTAAGGTCAACTGAATAAGAAACTGGGAATCCCGAAACAAATATGCTGACGAGGTGTGCTGGCTCTTTAATAGGCGATTATGTTGCTCACATGCCCCATAGCAAACTAAAAAAAAAGCAGAGAGGAGTTTTTCCTAACTAATCAACTTAGATGGGTCAAGGGTATGGCCGAGAATCCAGTGTGTGCTATATGTGGGTTGGGTTGCAGGAGGATCTTTGTACGATGAAGGAGCCATACCAAATAAACAAGATAGAACCCGAAAAGACCAGCTAAGCATCATTGGCTTGGTCAGCCTTTACCTGACCAACTACCTAATACTACGCAGGCTCATCAAGACCCGGGTACAGGCTTAGATAAAAACCCTATCCGGCGCAGATGAATTAGGGTGTGAAGCCTCGTAGACGACAGATAGAAGTTTTCCTAAGCAGGTAAGAAAGACAGAAAACTCCAGCGCTCAGGGCGAAGCCCATGTAAAAAGACAAAAGGCCCTCTCGTTGTAAAGTTACAGCTTGGGTATTTCCGTGGTAGTACCAGTCACCTGGGAAGCCCCAGGCCCAACAGGTAATGACTTGTGGACCGGGTGATTTTTCCGCTTAGAAACTTCCGCTTCCAGGTGTTCTTAGACCCTCCTGCCGCTTGTTTTCATCCCGAAAGAAAAGACCAGTTACCAGTTAATGAATGGCTCCCGTCGAACTAGAAGTTTAATTCTTAGTTTTACTACCCATAAAAACTATCATGTTGGACGCAGTACTCATACTGGAAATTACGATCAAGGATGACTCTATCAATCGCCATCTACTTCAAAGATACCTTCTGAAGCATTTTTCAAATACCAGAGTTCAGTCTCTTCCCACGAATTAGTGAATCAGGCAGGATGTTTTTGTGCGGAATAAGAAACAGCGGGTCAATCTTCATAAATTTCATCGTAAATGTGAAATACTCAGACAAATAAAAATGTGGGACGTGAAGGAATGCTGGTCGTTCATCTGCCTGCTTGGCTAGTCAAGCATGAGCTAGTTCATAGATCTTTGGGCTTCGATTACAAAGGAAGATTGACTTGACAGATAAAGCCCGAGAATTGGTACTCCATTGCTCTCATTTCATATGTATATGGTTACAATTATCTACGTTCCCAGTGTGCCTATGATGTAGCACCAGGCGGATTGTTAGCTAGTGTGTATCATCTTACGAGAATATAGTATGGTGTGGATCACCCGGAATAGGTATGCAAATAAGTCTTTGCCAAAGGGAGGAATCGAATCCTAGAATCCCGTCTGTTTTCTGGATTTTGAAAAAGTGCAGATTTTCAAGAACGGGAATCTCTTATGAATTTCATCCACGCCTGAAACCTATCTTGATGCCCGAAAGTTGGATCGGTTGGCCCCCCCTACGCAAGGAGAATATATTGCCCCCAATTTCTATGAAAGAAAGGATGCTCATTGAATGAATCTTAACTTATACGACTCCAGATATTCTATAAGATTATTACGGTTCTGTTTTCGATGAAACAGAGTAACTGGACTCTCATTCCTATTCTATTCTGGAATAAAAAAGGGCTTCATATAGATTCCTAAATCTGGAAGATATCATATCTATTTGGGATGAGCAGAGCCGATAGGATGAATCAAAAGAGTTCCGAGCTTACCTGATTGATAGGCCTTTGTACCGCGCACATCACTTAGATGGGCCCCGGAAAGCAACGTAGGAAAGAGCGAAATTTGTGTGAAAATAGGAAATTAAGAAATTCAAAGGAATCAGATTAGATTAGATTTGTACGGGATCTGAAATGAATCCTGTCTATTCCTATCCTAAAACCCCTCTAGACTAGACTTCTGGGTCTTTCAGCCAACTCACTTGGGATATGTATTTAGTATGCTAATTTTTTTTGAGCGAGAGGAGCATTGGGAGGGAAAGCGTGGTTTTATATTAGACAAAAGTGGCTGGCCCGCAGTCTCCTTCTCATGTACAAATCTACCCGTAGCATAGACTTGATCGATCACCACATTTCTATCCATTAAGTAGGTTTTTCCTTTGCAATCATGAAATTTGAAATCCGAGAAGAATAAGGTAGGACTTTGAGGGCTGACTTTGTAGGGCTGAACAAGGAGATAGCACAACCTTGCCCGGTCTTCACACCCGTCAATTTCTTAATGAATGAATCGTATGGATTGGATTGATACGTCTGCCTTACCAATTCGGCGGATGCTCGGATTTTATCATTCGAATAGAAAAGGGGTTCCTCGATTCCCTTATGTATGTAGGGCGAAGGTGCTGTAATGGACGCTGGTGGTTGGTACAATACAATAGTATAGTAGAACGCGCCTCTTTTGCCGGATCCCACACACCACTTAGTTAGATTGCAGTACAGCCTGCTTCTCACATCTCTCTTGATCAGCTACTTATTCCCCTCATCCCATTAAGAAAGAACTATCCGTTGATATCTTAGCCTAAAGGCCTATATTTAGATCAAGACAGCGATTTTACTAATACTAATAAAATAAGGGCTCACTTGCAGCTACTCAAAAAAAGATATGCTCGAATGCTTTTGAGCCTGGCATTTCTATACCGAGTTGTATGCATGTGAAAAGGATGAACAACCCAATAGAATAGCAAGAGTCTATTACGTGAATAGAGGGGCACCACACACATTAGTGGCCAAAAAGGGAAGAAGGACACTTCTCTCTTTATTTTACCCATAAGCTAAGGCATGTGCTTCTCATTGTCCAGGCTTATGACTCACCTCATGCTCCCCGACTCTAAGGGAGAGAATGAATGCACTACTTCTCAGTGCACTTGCAGGGGTCGCTCATACACTCCTTACAAACGGATACTATTTAGTGCAAGAATTCTTCCTTTCTCTCGTCGGATTGGGAGTGGCATGCGAATGCTAAGCCAACAAAATTAGATTCCAGGAACCTTTCTTTGTGACCTTTAGAAAAACCCCTTCCCCTTACTAGATCAAATAGGGCTTATTACTTAATAACCGGGAGAGAAATGCAACTACGGGATAAAAGCTGGGTAGAGTAGAGCCTTTTTCTTTTAGTACCCGAAACCCCAAAACTCTTTTCCAGAGATTGAAATAAATGCATGAGCTATGGTAACCACGCCGCATCCATCGACTTTTATACGAATTTCAATTCGGAAGTTAAGAAAGCATAATTCAAGGTTTTTTAACTGAATAGCAGATTGACCCGGCTTACCATTATATTAAAAAAAATGAAAGCTGCCTGAAGTTGTATCCCGCCTTCTCTAAGAAAGCCTTAACCTTCGGTGAATAGTAATGAGTCTTCACCGGTTCGGTGGCATCTTTGTAAGGATCTTCCTTATGAATCTGGTCTTCTCTCCAGAGGGGCTGCTCAGTCGACTGGTAGAACAAGGTCCCACGCCTCCCGGCCAACTAGGATGGGACATAAAACGTCTTCAGGTCTTGCACAACCGATACCTCCATTTTTTGCCATGGATTTTGTGAGCCCATCAGGAGTGCGCATCGTCTGGACCTCTTTTCGGGGAAGAATTCCATTTCTAGAAGTTCCCTCTCGTATGTCACCTTACTCACTTAGGGCCTTTGGACGACTAAGTCAGCTCGGCTTCTCTTTCGGAATCAGATTCACTTCCGACGTGGAGCACACTTGACCCTGCGTCACTTGATGTATCATCGAGGAATAAAAACCTCTTATGATTCTGCGTTGCTTGCTGCATCGAGAATAGCTTCCCCTTCTGAACCTTCGTCATTCTTTGAAGAGGGAATTGCTGATGATTCCGGCCGGCTCTGTAGTTTCGAGGCTGGCTTAGATCTTTCTGCCGTTTTGGGGAACATCTTGGCCTTAACTTCTGCTTTGGTTGGTTCCCTTTGAGGGGTCGCAGGGGCAGAAGGCTGACCGACGAACCAGGGTCTAACAGGATGCGATTGACCTTGTGATTGTCAATCTCCCCAATCACATAGTTGGGGCGATTGTGTTCAGTTGTTTTCAGCATGAGGTCGTCGTTAGTGAAGGTGACAGCAGCCGAATACTGGGCATACAAGGCCCCTTCATGTTCACCTCAGCGAAGTGGCTTTGATATTTGTCAGGATCCAGCAGCGCCTGGACAAACGCAGTCCTGATATCGGATGACAGCATCAGGGCATCATACACGCCGAGGAGGGCTGGAATCTTCTTCAGGGTTTAGAGGTTAGAGCAGCAGCATGTACTCTTTTGAGATAGCATTTGGTCTTAGGATTGGTACTGACCAAGTGATCAGAGGGCTCAAGAGTGCAACGTGCTAGACCTAAGACTTCAACAGGAGTTCTTTTTTTTCCTAATCTTTTGGGAAAACTTTGACTACCAATCCCTCTTTTGGAAAGAGAGTTCCTCTCTCCGTTACACCCATAATGGAGTATGCCCATTCTTACCCTTTAAGTGACAAGGGGGGTGAAGGTACTCAATTTGACTGGACCGCCTTACTAATAAAGGGGCTTTTCTTATGAAAGAATAAAAACTCCCCTTGAGGGGGAACTTCTTTCACGGGACTGCCTAAAGAGACTCCTAGTGTTAAAACAACTATGTAACTTAATGAAAGACTATGGCAGAAAATCCTTAGGCGCTTTTAAGCCCTCTTGGCAGACTATGACCAATTCCAGATCATAAGGGAAAATCCGCTCTATGTGAAAAAGGTGCTTTGCATAAGGTCTAGTTCCTTGGGCACTGGATTGGCGACGGCATGAGTTGGTTGGATCAAGAGAAGGTGCGTGCAAGCCGTGGTGGACTGGGAGACGCCACGCAAGGTGCAGGAACTACGATTCTTCCTCAGATTAGTCATACTTAATCCAATTTATTTATATAAAAGTATATATAATACTATAGGCGGTTCATCGAGGGCTTCTCGGGTGATCGGAAGGGCTTAAGCTGCTTTTACCTTACCTTCTATTATATTAGTAAAGGGCGAATGAGGGGCGTGTGCAATAGTTTTCTTTCTTTCTCTCGCTCGATCGCTTCAATGCCTATAATTTGAGAGATAACAGGAAAGCCTTCTCTCGAATTCGAAGATGTGACACAAATAATGACTCTCTTCGCCGGGATGTCAGCAGGTTAGGCAGCTGTAAGGTTTTTTATATTCGGTGGAAGGCAGGCTGAAACTCTGCCCCAACCAAGTGAAACTAAGGGTCTGAAAGAGTTCACGATCTGATCTATGGGGTCTTAACCCTCGGAGGACGGCTAAGAATGTCCATTAAAAATAGCGGACCGATGGGGTCGTTTTTCAAGCACGAATAGAACGATCTAAAGGGGGTGTGCAACCTAGAGAGATGGCCGTATCTCTTTGATGAATGTGGAGGTTCGGTTCATTTGGAAAAGAGGTCAGTCTTAGGGGAGACCATGCGAATGGTTGAATTGATGACTTCGCTTCGATCTCTTCGACTGAACCTGAAGGAGACTTCGATCATTCAACTTTAGCTTCTGAAGGAATCATGTCACTTGGAATTCCGGAAAGTGAATCTTCTCTTTCAGATCCTGGCCTTGGTAGAACTTGTCTTTGATTGGGATTTCGATTGAAAATATGTTAGGCCGGTTCCTCATGTACCTAAGAAGCCGAGGCAATCTCGATTAAAGCCAATTCCAGTTTTTCCTACTCAATATTTTTTATAGAAATAGCACTCGATCAAAGGGGAGCATAAGCAAGTTCAGTGGTTGAAACCTCCGATCGATGGGAACCTCGAAGCTGTCTGGGGCAGGAGCAAACTCATATTAGGCACTGCCGCAGCATCAACTGGTACAAGGAAGAGGCACGATAGCGAAGATCAATCCATCTCAATCTACAAAAAGCATTGCCTTGG